TGCCAGGAACCAGATTTGAACTGGTGACACGAGGATTTTCAGTCCTCTGCTCTACCAACTGAGCTATCCTGACCCTTTTTTTGTGCATCCCCCTAGTAGAGTATTTGCGTCTATGTCAATTAAAGGGAGTAAAAAAAAATAAAGTATTATAAATTTTGAAATGAGGGGTAGTCCTATGCATTATGGATGGCTTACTTAATAATACTTAAAAATCTAATTAATAATCGAGATTCCTTGCCGATACTCTAATAAAAAAGAAATCAATTTAATGAATAGCATAAGGTCCATTGAGTTATCTTCGGACTCCTTTATGAAAGAGTAGAATGAGAAAGCTAATGAATCTTAAACCCATTGCATTCATAAAAAAAAAAGAGGATAAATACTATGGTTAGGGAATAAAAGAGGGTTTGGGGATAGAGGGACTTGAACCCTCACGACTTATAAAGTCGACGGATTTTCCTTTTACTAGAAATTTCATTGTTGTCAGTATTGACATGTAGAATGGGACTCTCTCTTTATCCTCGTCCGATTAATCCACTTTTTAAAAGATCTCGAAAACAATGAATTGAAGGATTTGATTACTCAATATTTGATTGGAATAGATTCACAATAATTCAAAAATTATGAATTTTTTATTTCATAATAATTCCTAATTTCATTCTAAAAAAAAAAGAACCTATATTATGATATGGGTTTTGTGATTAATCGTTTTCTATGTCAGTATCTATACGTGTGTATTAGATGTATAAAGCCCTTCTTTTTCTTTCTCTAATTTAGAGAGAGTTCCACTACCAACACAACGTAATTACCTCGATTCGTTAGAACAGCTTCCATTGAGTCTCTGCACCTATCCTTTTACTTTGGGTTCTAGTTTGAGAACCACATGTTTTTTCAAAAAAGAGATTTGGCTCAGGATTGCCCATTTTTAATTCCAGGGTTTCTCTGAATTTGGAAGTTACCACTTAGCAGGTTTCCATACCAAGGCTCAATACAATCAAGTCCGTAGCGTCTACCGATTTCGCCATATCCCCATTTTCCTTTTCTTTGAAACCTGGATTCCTTGTGTAATTTCATCCATCTCTTAGTTTTTTTTTGAATCAGTTAATTCATTATTCAATCTAGTCTAGCAACTCGTCTAGACCCCGCTTATTGCAATTCTGAATTGCATTGATTCTATCGTTGATATATTTGCAATTCAATCAGAATGAATATATCTAAAAGTTTTTCTCTACCCCACCTACCCCTTCCTTTTTTAGAGTATTCTAAAGCATACTATAACGCTTGATATTCATTCTTTTTTTTTTCTAAATAGTAATCCTTAAATTATTAACAAATAAAAAAAAACAAAATATCTCAGTATATAATGATCGAATGAAAATGCCAATTTCTTGGATTTTCTCTTTATTTTTCATATATATATTATTATATTATATATATTATTCTTTTCTATATTTTTCATATATATTATTCTTTTCTATGTAGTAGATTATTCGTCCAAGCCATATCAAATGAAAAATATCTGAAACCAAATTCAATATAGAAATTGGAATGGATTCTATTAGAAAAATAGATTTGTGAATTAGAGAAATAAAAACAAAGTTCAATATATTCTATAACCCTATTTAAGAATATCATTTAGTTAAGCATATCAAGCTAAGTTTATCTTTATGAAATTCTAGTATTTTTTTTTCTAAGTAGAACTTCAAATTTCGAACTAGTTAATAACTAAGATTAATAATAAAGATCTGACATTTTACGGATTTCCTATATATATTTCTATTTGTTACACTATTTCTGTTATGTAAGCCCGCTTAGCTCAGAGGTTAGAGCATCGCATTTGTAATGCGAGGGTCATCGGTTCAAATCCGATAGTCGGCTTTTTTTCTATCGATGTTCCATGAACAAGAATCTCTCTTTTTTCTTCGAATTAAATGGAGAATCTAGGGTCTATTATGTCGTTCTACCTTAGAATTTTGCTAGATACAAAACATTAAAATAAATAATATATATAAAAAAAATCCAGATGTTGATGAAATTCCATTTTAAGTGGTACTTTAGTGGATTTTACTCTGTTTATCCTTTAGTTTAATTCAGTTTTAATTTCGATGTATTCTGTAATGTAAATACAATGAAATTTATTGTGTAAAATGAAATTTCAATAAAATGAAAAAGGAGTCTTCATGTCCCGTTATCGAGGACCTCGTTTAAAAAAAATACGCCGTCTGGGAGCTTTACCAGGACTCACTAGAAAAACGCCTAAATCCGGAAGTAATCTGAAAAAGAAATTCCATTCTGGAAAAAAGGAGCAATATCGTATTCGTCTTCAAGAAAAACAGAAATTGCGTTTTCATTATGGTCTGACAGAACGACAATTACTTAGATATGTACATATCGCTGGAAAAGCAAAAAGGTCAACAGGTCAAGTTTTACTACAATTACTTGAAATGCGTTTGGATAATATCCTTTTTCGATTGGGTATGGCTTCAACCATTCCTGGGGCCCGGCAATTAGTTAACCATAGACATATTTTAGTTAATGGTCGTATAGTTGATATACCAAGTTTTCGTTGCAAACCCGAAGATATTATTACTACGAAAGATAACCAAAGATCAAAACGTCTGGTTCAAAATTCTATAGGTTCATCCGATCCGGGCAAATTGCCAAAGCATTTGACGGTTGACACATTGGAATATAAAGGACTAGTAAAAAAAATCCTAGATAGGAGGTGGGTCGGTCTCAAAATAAATGAGTTGTTAGTTGTAGAATATTACTCTCGTCAGACTTGAACTTAACGAAAAAAGGAAAGGTTCATAGAATTTTTTTCCCTTCCCCTTTCCCCGAACTAAATCGACCTAAGGCTCTTAATTTGTATTTTCCCATTCACCTAGCAGAAATAGATTAACCCAGGATCCTTTTTTCTTTTTTGTTATTTCCTCTATGTGTATTTTACATACCACAGTAATTTGCTATAGAGAATTTCTATGAAATAAAAGTATTATTGCTGGAATAAATTGTTATTTGATTTGATACATTGTGATCGGTAACGTTGATGAATTAAGAGAAACGGAAAGAGAGGGATTCGAACCCTCGGTAAACAAAAGTCTACATAGCAGTTCCAATGCTACGCCTTGAACCGCTCGGCCATCTCTCCTACATAATCTTATTATGGAAAATAAACTGAGTGAATAGCGAGTTTTCGTATTCCTACAGTACAGGCACAGCCACAACCGCTCGGGGATTTCAAGATCTATTGGAATGGAAAAATTCCTTTTCATCTAAGTGGAAGGATCCAGGATTTTTTTTTATTTTACTAGGAATTTCGATCCCTGGAAAAGGTTTTCTTTCTAAATAAAAAAAAGGTATGAGACAATTAATGACTTTGAAAACGCGAAATAGCTGATGAGAAAAGTTGTTGTTGAGAAATAGGAAAGTGGAATAAAATCCAATCTTAGTCAAATATTTAAAATCTCTCCTTGTCCAAACAGAAGGAAAAGGAGACAATTTGAGCTGAGCGGAAAATCCATACCTCTCTTATCCATTTAGAGCATATAGATGGATTTTTACGAATCGAATGTTTTGTTTTTATGTTATTTTGTGATAGAATGAAAAGAATTCTATATAGTATGGGTTGGGAATTATGCCTAGATCCCGGATAAATGGAAATTTCATTGATAAGACCTCCTCAATTGTAGCCAATATTTTATTGCAAATAATTCCGACAACTTCGGGGGAAAAAAGGGCATTTACTTATTATAGAGATGGTGCGATTTGACTCTTTTTTTTTTTGTTTTAGCCCTACCCACATCTCGGTCTTACGAGAAAGAGGGTATTCGCATAGAGAGAACAAAATGAGTAAAGGAAACCCGCGCTTGGGGAAGGTGAAGTGAACTAACAATTCCTTCTGTCGTGTATCCTCGATTGATGTGGCCTCGTATGCTTCAATTGTAGATTTGAGTATTGAGCGAAAGGTTACACCTACAGGATAGGCTCTGTATTACAGGCCAATCCTACTCTACTGGTACCAATAGGCAGCATAGGGGAGAAAAGCACTACACCTCGAAATAGGAATCAACAAGAGAAAAACTTTGTTAGAAATTAGCCCTTTCCTGATCGGTATCAGGGTTGGGAAGAATGGTTGGGATAACAAACAACCATCAGGTTTGTACTTTGGATACCCTTATAACCATCAAAGGTCGTTGAAGTGGCTAATTCCTCTAAATAAGAGGCGTTGAGAACAAAGAAATTCTTGGAGCTATCGTTTTCCTCTAGCATTAATCGAATTTTTTGGTGTTAAGAAAAACCTCTTGGGGGAAGGTTGGCTAGAGATTTCTTGGAAAAATACCAGCCCCTTTCGGTCTATAATGAGATGGGACTAATTCTATTTTCATTCTATAGATTTTTCGCTAAGTACTATGTACAGAAGGGAGGAGCCGTATGAGATGAAAACCTCATGTACGGTTTTGGAACGGAGATTTTTTGAATAGAATGAACGACCGTAACGGATGTTGGCTCAATCCGAAGGAAATTATGCGGAAGCTTTGCAGAATTATTATGAAGCTACGCGACTAGAAATTGATCCCTATGATCGAAGTTATATACTATATAACATAGGCCTTATACACACAAGCAACGGAGAGCATACAAAGGCTTTGGAATATTATTTCCGGGCGCTGGAACGAAACCCCCTCTTACCGCAAGCTTTTAATAATATGGCCGTGATCTGTCATTACGTGCGACTATCTCCACTATAGAAAGAATAAAAAAAAAGGCTTTCTACATAGGGATCGTCAAAACAACGATTTTACCTTACCCTATCAGCTGTAGGAAGGAAATACACTTCACGAGAATCAAAATAGGAAGAAGGTAGAGCCTAGCCTATACTACTACTCTATGGATAAAGTCTCAAATTGATAGAGAAAGCACCGTAAAGATCAATTAGTGAGTGACTAGGTCGATACAACTAAAAAAAACTGCTTAATTATACCATGATATGGGGCAAAATTTAGGAATCTGCTTATGTAATAGAGCCGATCCACTAAGGAATTAAGCAGCGGTGTAGTATCAGATCCCAAAGATAGTAAGTTTTTTTTTCTTTCTTATGGGAAAAAGTCTTTTTCAAGGATTCTATAGAAATTTCATATATGAGACGAAACTGAGATAGTTACCTTTCAGAAAATTCGAACGAACGAAGGATATAGGTATATCTATGCTTCATTCTTCTGAAGGTGGGAGAAAAGATCAAACTAATTTTTGATCAAAATTAGGGTTTGAAACTTAGGTAATTAACTTCTTCCGCTTAAGCCAAGAAGAAATTGGATCGATTTTTGATAAATCAAATTCTGAGCCGTATGAGGTAGGAAACTCTCAAGTACGGTTCTAGGGAAAGGAACTGCCTATTCCGACCGAGGAGAACAGGCCATTCTACAGGGTGATTCAGAAATTGCGGAAGCTTGGTTTGATCAAGCTGCTGAGTATTGGAAACAAGCTATAGCGCTTACTCCGGGAAATTATATTGAAGCACAGAACTGGTTGAAGATTACGAAGCGCTTTGAATTTGAATAAGACCACTCTCCATTTTCATAAAATAGGTGGTTTGGTTGTTGATCCATTAATAAAATAATTTAGGTAGGAAGATCGAATCAAGAATTTCATTATATCCCTTTCTTCTACCTTCGATTTTATATTATATTTCCTAAAGATAAACAATTAGGAATAGGCCTTAGAACAGAAGTAATAAAGCAAATAAAGGGGGCAATAGAAATATTCCGCCTAATATATCAGGACGGTCTTATTAATAATTCTAATGAGTTATCTTGGAATTTAGAATCGAATAAAAAAATCTATAATTATGCTCACTCAAGGAGCTTCTTAAATTAAAACGTAAAAAATACATTTTTTTGTTACGTCGGAAAAAAAATTCCCAGGATAACCAATGTCCGTTAGGCACCTAATCCTTATGTCATAATAGATCCGAACACTTGCCTCGGATTGACTTCAATATATAATTGCTCCAGTGAATAACTAAAAAAAAATAACGGTAGATAGTAAAGAAAAGGACTAATCATAATATCTATCTTTCAAAGATTCACTAAAAAGACAGTTGGCGGGTCTCTTTGTATGTCTTGTCCGGAAAGAGGAGGACTTAATGATTATTCGTTCGCCGGAACCAGAAGTTAAAATTGTTGTGGATAGGGATCCTGTAAAAACATCTTTTGAGGAATGGGCCAGACCCGGACATTTCTCAAGAACAATAGCTAAGGGCCCCGATACTACCACTTGGATCTGGAACCTACATGCTGATGCTCACGATTTCGATAGTCATACCGGTGATTTGGAAGAGATCTCGCGAAAAGTCTTTAGTGCTCATTTCGGTCAACTCTCCATTATCTTTCTTTGGTTGAGTGGCATGTACTTCCACGGTGCCCGTTTTTCCAATTATGAAGCATGGCTAAGTGATCCTACTCACATTGGACCCAGTGCTCAGGTAGTTTGGCCAATAGTAGGGCAAGAAATTTTGAATGGTGATGTAGGCGGGGGTTTCCGAGGAATCCAAATAACCTCTGGGTTTTTTCAGATTTGGCGAGCATCTGGAATAACTAGTGAATTACAACTCTATTGTACCGCAATCGGTGCATTGATTTTTGCATCGTTAATGCTTTTTGCTGGTTGGTTCCATTATCACAAAGCCGCTCCCAAATTGGCCTGGTTCCAAGATGTAGAATCCATGTTGAATCACCACTTAGCGGGGTTATTAGGACTTGGGTCTCTTTCTTGGGCTGGACACCAAATCCATGTATCTTTACCGATTAACCAATTTCTCGACGCTGGGGTTGATCCTAAAGAGATACCACTTCCTCATGAATTTATCTTGAATCGCGACCTTTTAGCTCAACTTTATCCTAGTTTTGCCGAAGGAGCAACCCCTTTTTTCACCTTGAATTGGTCCAAATACGCAGAATTTCTTAGTTTTCGCGGAGGACTAGATCCAATAACCGGTGGTCTATGGTTGAGCGATATTGCGCACCATCATTTAGCTATTGCTATTCTTTTCCTGATCGCTGGTCATATGTATAGGACCAACTGGGGTATTGGTCATGGACTTAAAGATATTTTGGAGGCTCATAAGGGACCATTTACAGGACAAGGCCATAAGGGTCTCTATGAAATTCTAACAACGTCATGGCATGCTCAATTATCTCTTAACCTAGCTATGCTAGGCTCTACAACTATTGTTGTAGCTCATCATATGTACTCTATGCCTCCCTATCCATACCTAGCTACTGACTATGGTACACAACTTTCCTTGTTCACACACCACATGTGGATTGGTGGATTTCTAATAGTTGGTGCTGCTGCACATGCAGCCATTTTTATGGTAAGAGACTATGATCCAACTATTCGATACAACGATCTATTAGATCGAGTTCTTAGACACCGGGATGCAATCATATCCCACCTTAACTGGGTATGTATATTTCTAGGTTTTCACAGTTTTGGCTT